TTGGAGCAAAAAGCACTGGATTCCGATCTGACGAGTAGGACATTGCCTCATAGGGTTGAGAACTCCGATCCGAGTGTCGTCTTGAGGATAAGTTCAAGCCCTCCGCCTGTCCCCACGGACAAGGGAAAAGGGCCTTCGCGAGTAAATGACAAGGGCGAATATGGCGCTATGGGACAACAGAGGATCCTGTCGCCTCTTCGTGGGGCGCCTTCCCGCGGGGCGCCTCATTGACAAAGGCGAATCTAGCGCTACGGGGCAGCAGAAACTTCGCCAGGATTTGCAGAGTGAATCCGATCTGGGAAGAAGGACCTTGGAAAAAGGGGCTCTTTTGAATCCCCGTCCGAGGATCGGCTTGAGGACAAGTTCAAGCCCTCCGCCTGTCCCCACGGACAAGGGAAAAGGGCCTTCGCGAGTAAATGACAAGGGCGAATATGGTGCTATGGGACAACAGCGGATCCGTCCTAAGGTGTCTCCTCTTCGCCCCAATGACGGGGGGCCTCCCGGGGGCGCCTCATTGACAAAGGGGAATCTAGCGGTGCGGGGCAGCATAAGATCCGCCCAGACTAAGACTAGTCTATTTCAGAATTTCATAGATCTAGGATAGATCTATGAAAGGGGGGATCAACCCACAGGAATTGTTCATTCTATTTCAAAAAGGGCTACGTAAGAAACTTCGGGTTAATTAAACGAATGAAACTGAATGAAAAAGTAGGCAAAGGGAAGCTGGGCTGTCCTCTCCTATGTGATTTAGCATTTTTTCGTTCTTAATTCCCCCTTTTCTTAGCTTTCGAATTTATCGAGATACTAAAGAATCTAGGTAAGGGACAAATCTTTTTTTGGTTTTATGCCATTTTCTTGGTTGCAACCTTCCGTTTTGGTGGTTGCAACCTTCATGTTGTCGTGTTGACAATTTTATATTTGCGTGATATGATTCTATCATGTATAAATAAATCTATTTATTCATCAAAGGATCCATAAAATTCTCAATCGAATCTATATATTATGGAATTCACCGGGGTATGCTAGTTGAACCCTGAATAGTGAATGCCCGCCATTACAAACAACAATAAAAGAATATATAATATAATATATATAACAGAAATATTATGTGATTGAAGAAACGGAAGTGGAAGTATTTCGAGGAAATTCTCAGGACTGTCTTATTCGATATTCGATTCTCTAGATTCTATTTCCATACTAAAACTAAAAGTAAAAAGGTTTCTATTGTAAAAGTAAAAAAACCACACCCCAAGAGGTCATTCGAATGTTCAACTTGCTAACGACTCTAGTTCGTTTCTGTATTCAGAGAACTAATATGCACCGGTTCTTAGAGCTCTGTAAAAAACTGGGAATCGCCTTTTTATTCGGTTCAAAATCAAAATCACACAAAAGACATGGCAGAGTCTATTCGACTTTCTGAAATACCTGTGGTATCTTTATTCTCTAGGACTCGTTTCCGAAAAAGGGCTTTACTCGCCCGAAGTAGGGAAATTGCTCCTCGAGCTTTTTATTAGGTTCTTTGGAGTCTTCGAGATCCTTCTAGAAATGTATATTTTTTTGCATCTTCTGACCTGCTTTATTAGGTTCGTCAGGTGGTTAATTCAATTTTTCATTTGGTTGATTTGTTGGAGTTTACAGCCCCAAGTTCTTGTTTTTTTCGCCTTCCTTATTGTCTTTTCTTCGGCTCCACTATTCTAGCTATTTGATCATTTTTTTGACCAAATTTGGGTCAAAAAAGATCTAATAGTAAATCGAATGCATTTTGATTCGATAATGTATATATTTATATGACATTACAGCACGGTTGAATCAACCGTGCTGATTCTTTCTTTCTCTCTTTTTCTTTTTCAAAAAGTCTAATGCAAGCAGCAAAACCGACTCATCATACTCAAACCTTCGTTTTGATCCTCATCTTGAAGCTTCTCTTTTGCCTCTTCTAACAGTGCAATCGTGAAGTCCAAGCGAGGAATCTCTTTTGATTTGAGTAACCTTTGATGCGTTTTTACCGTTTCATCCAACCAACCGCGCATCCGATTCCTAATCGGCCCCTTAGTTCGTTGAATGTTGTGTAACAACAGAGCAATCCGATCGAGTCTTTTCACGTAAGACTCCTTTCTTTCTACCAATAGCGTTTTTTTGAATTCTAAGGTAGAAAGGACTCGCGCTAAGCGAGCTTGCCTAGACATACGTGGTCGACCGACCCTCCAGCGCGGAAGACGAGTCAGGCCAAAATCGAGACTCGCTAATGTGCCGAAAGCTGCCGCAGCAGAGATTGCAATGCTTTCTTTTGTGACTTTTTTGGATAAAAAACTCACCAGACTCAAGGCCACTGTTTTCACTTTTTGCGAAACAAAGGTCATCAGGTTCTTCATTGGATTGGATTCCCTTTTTCATTTTGTCTACTCTGAAGCTCGCCACTTAAAGAGAGTAATGTCCAACTTAAGAAATTGGGCACATTATAATACTACAATGTATTTGCACGAATGTCAACCATGCCCGCTCAAGAAAGAACCCCTTTTTCTTCTTCTACTGCGGTTTCAGCAGATCAAGCTACGACAGCTGCTTTGTAAAAGTTGCATTAAATGGAAGAAATGGTTAGTTCTATATATAAATGCGAATTCACGTATCTTTTTTACTTGCTTCTTTAATTCAATCAAAATGAAAGTCATAGAGAAGAAAAGGATTCGACTCTCTCNNNGGCGGTAAGCAGATGGAAAAAAAGATAGATTCCCCAAAGGATTGCAACGATTGTAAAGAACCCAAGAAAAAGCTCTTGGAGCAATTTACCTAGCGAGGAAAACCAATCTTTTTCCGAAAGGAGGCCTCTCGACCTCAGGTAGTGCCTAAACAGGGCAGTCAAAAGACGCATCCATGTAGGTAGGTTTCTTTGAAACCGACTAAAAGCACGTTCCAGCAGCCTTTGGAACCGGTGGATATTTTGGGTTCTTTGAGGGCGGAAACGAACTAAACGAATACAGAAACGAAGGAAGGTTTTTAGGAATGTGAACATGACTGGGTTAGAGAATGCAAATGATTAATGAGATTAAGGTTGAAATAGAATAACCCGATGAAATGAATTCCATAATTTCGAATTTTATGGATCCTGTGTGTGATTGATTGAATTGAATGTTTGTTTCTCTTTTCGATTCGATCTGTCTCAGATCAAAAGAGATTTTTTTGGTTAATATATTTTATAGAATTAGATGGGCCTCTTTCGGTTTTGGATCATGGAGAAAGAATAGTGTACATATACTTCGCCAATACACCAAAGTCAACTGAATATTTTTTATGACTTCGACTCAAATCAAATCAAAAATGTGTAAACCGCTTGATTCGATTACCAATTACTCCAATTTCCAATTACTATTACAATACTATTACTAAATCCGATAAGGAGCAAATCTTCCATTTTGCTCGGCGAATAAGTAACTAAAACTAACAACGGATTTCCGATTCATTGCTCAGAATCATGTCTTGCACAAATACATCCATGATTTTTTCGAAATCTACATCTCTCTAAATTACTACTATTTATTTATCTAGATAATTTATATATCAACCCCCAATCTAGGATTGGATTCCATTCAGAGCATATCCTAAAAAGAGTCGAGTAACCTATTTTTTCCCGGTCTGGTCAAAAAGATCATGAACCATTTAAACTTATTTCTCTATTATTTGACATATAATGGATTTCACTGGACCAATAGATGATTTTCTTTTAGTATTTTTGGGATCGGTTCTTCTATTAGGTATTAGGAGGTCTGGGAGTGGTATTACTTAGCAATCCCATTTTTTCTGCCTTTTCCTTGGGGTTGGTTCTGGTTTGTATATCCCTATTCCATATTCCATCGAATTCCCATTTTGTAGCTGCTGCACAGCTCCTTATTTACGTGGGGGCCATAAATGTGTTAATCGTATTCGCTGTGATGTTCATGAATGACTCAGAATATGACAAGGATTTCGGTCTTTGGGCCGTTGGAGAAGGAATCACTTCCCTGGTTTGTACAAGTCTTTTTGTTTCACTAATTACTACTGTCCCAGAGACTTCATGGTACGGTATTATTTGGACTACAAGATCAAACCAGATTGTAGAGCAGGATTTTGTAAATAATGGTCAACAAATTGGGACTCATTTATCAACCGATTTTTTTCTTCCCTTTGAACTCATTTCTATCATTCTTTTAGTTGCCTTAATAGGTGCAATTGTTATGGCCCGTCAGTAATAAAAAGAACGACTTCGAATGAAAGAGTTCTGTCCTCTCAAAAGCCTTCCTTCTTATCACACCCGTTTTCCTTCCCTTCAATTCCATTTTTCTATTTTTCATGTATCAAATGGAAATGGTTTTCGTTCAATCTATTCTAGTACCAATACCTTCCTTTGTTCTGGACTTGTGAGATTCTAGTCAATAAAATGGATTAAGGCGGCGTTTTTGTTCCTATTGAAAGCAAATAAATCCAGATTGATAAGGGGTTGGTCAATGATGCTTGAACATGAACTTGTTTTGAGTGCCTTTTTCTTTTCTATCGGTATTTATGGATTGATCACAAGTCGAAATATGGTTAGAGCTATGTGTCTTGAGCTTATACTGAATGCGGTTAATTTGAATTTCGTAATATTTTCTGATTTCTTTGATAGTCGCCAATTAAAAGGAGACATTTTCGCGATTTTTGTGATAGCTATTGCAGGCGCTGAAGCCGCTATTGGACCTGCGATTGTTTCGTCAATTCATCGTAACAGAAAATCCACTCGTATCAATCAATCGAACTTGCTGAATAAATAGCGGGAATCATCTAACTACTGAATAGAATATTCACCAATTCAAATTGGTATATACGATAGAAACAACCATAGACCCATGTTTACTAAAACGTAATAAATCAAAGTATCTTGGACCGCTCTCATGAGCAGATCCAGAAGTCGATTGATTCGAAATCGATTCTGGTAAACCCTCGATTCGTCTGGTGTCTACCATATAGGATTCCTTTATGATTTTACTAGATCGAAACTTTATGATGTTCAAAAAGTGGATAGATACCATGTCACATTCAGTAAAGATTTATGATACATGTATAGGGTGTACTCAATGTGTGCGAGCCTGCCCCACAGATGTATTAGAAATGATACCTTGGGACGGATGTAAAGCTAAGCAAATTGCTTCTGCCCCAAGAACAGAAGACTGTGTAGGTTGTAAGAGGTGTGAATCCGCTTGTCCAACAGATTTCTTGAGTGTCCGGGTTTATTTATGGCATGAGACAACGCGAAGCATGGGGCTAGCTTATTGATACGTTCTAGAAAACTCTACTTGAACCCATTTTTTTCTCCTTACCGACAAAAACCCGTACTCGATCAAAAAGAATATTTCGAGCACGGGTTTTTTGGTCAAAGTGTATCTTGTCTTTACCACGAATTCTTTTCCTTGGTTAACAATAATTGTGATGTTTCCGATATCCGCAGGTTCTTCTATTTTATTTTTTCCTCATAGGGGAAATAAGATGATTCGGTGGTATACTCTCTCTATATGCACAATAGACCTACTTCTAACGACCTATGTATTCTGTTATCATTTCCAATTTGATGATCCCTTAATCCAATTCGAACAGGATTTTCGATGGATCCATTTTTTGGATTTTCACTGGAGACTCGGAATCGATGGAATTTCCATCGGACCCGTTTTCCTGACGGGATTCATCACTACTTTAGCGACTTTAGCGGCTCGGCCAGTGACTCGAGATTCACGATTGTTCCATTTTCTGATGTTAGCAATGTACAGCGGAGGATCATTTTCTTCTCGAGATCTTTTACTTTTTTTTATCATGTGGGAGTTCGAATGAATTCCTGTTTACCTACTTCTATCCATGTGGGGAGGAAAGAAACGTTTGTACTCAGCTCCAAAGTTTCTTTTGTACACTGTGGGGGGTTCCGTTTTTCTATTAATGGGAGTTCTGGGCATGGGTTTCTATGGTTCCAACGAAGCAACCTTACATTTTGAAACCTCAGCGAATCAATCGTATCCGGTGGCATTGGAAATACTATTCTATTTTGGATTTCTTATTACTTATGCTGTCAAATCACCGATTATACCCTTACATACATGGTTACCAGATACCCATGGGGAGGCACATTACAGTACGTGTATGCTTCTAGCCGGAATCTTATTAAAAATGGGAGCGTATGGATTGGTTCGGATCAATATGGAATTCTTACCCCACGCTCATTCTCTATTTTCTCTCTGGTTGATGATACTAGGTACAGTTCAAATAATCTATGCAGCTTCAACATCTCCTGGCCAACGCAATTTCAAAAAGAGAATAGCGTATTCTTCTGTATCTCATATTTTACAATTCTAGGAATTGGTTCTATAACCGATACAGGACTAAATAGAGCCATCTTACAAATCATTTCTCACGGATTTATTGGTGGTGCGCTTTTTTTTCTTGGCAGGAACGAGTTACGATAGAATACGTCTTGTTTATCTCGACGAAATAGGCGGAATAGCTATCCCAATGCCGAAACTATTTACAATGTTCAGTAGCTTCTCGATGGCTTCTCTTGCATTGCCGGGAATGAGTGGTTTTGTTGCCGAATTGGGAGTCTTTTTTGGAAGAATTACCAGTCCAAAATCTCTTTTAATGCCAAAAATACTCATTACTTTTGGAATGGCAATTGGATTGGAATGATAGTAACTCCTATTTATTCATTATCTATGTCACGCCAGATGTTCTATGGATACAAGCAATTTCCCGCCCCAAACTCTTCTTTTTTGGATTCTGGACCACGAGAACTTTTTGTTTCGATCTGTATCTTTCTACCCGTAATAGGGATTGGTTTTTTTCCGGATTTCCTTATCTCACTATCCGTTGACAAGGTAGAAGCTCTCCTATCTAATTACTTTTATAGATAAGATAGTTTTCATGAATAAGATAGAAAATAATGCTATGATTTCAAAAACCATTCGCTGGACAATGAAAAAAAAGAAGTCTTCTTTTTCCTTATCTTAAGGAAAAATAAAACGAAGTCCATTCGAATCAGATACGTTTGGAGTTTTTGAGAACCATTTGAATCACTACTGGATTCAAATGGTTCTCAAAAACTCACACAAACTTCAGACTATGTTCCTATAGATTGGGTCGCTTCTTCAATTCGATGGGAATGAGCCATAACTATGGAATCCTATTCCTAATAGATTGACCCCAAAATAACATATCCAAATTATAAGAAATCCAAGAGAAGCCACAATTGCGGAATTCGTGCCTTGAACATTTTGATTTGTTCTCATATGTAAATAAATTGCAAATAGGGTCCAAGTAATAAATGCCCAAGTTTCCTTGGGATCCCAATTCCAATATGACCCCCATGCCTCATTAGCCCATACCGCGCCCGAAAGAATACCTATGGTTAAAAAGAGAAACCCTAGACTAATGACACGATAACTCCAACGATCCAATTGCTGAATCAACTGATACATGTGATAATTTCGAAATGAAAGAAAAAAAGTGTTTCGTAAAACACTGCCTCTTTCATTTGCGTATTGGATCTCATCAAAAACAAATGACCCTGTTAATAAATGATTTTGTTTGCCAAAAATATCTATGCGTGTTCGAAATGTAATGACTAGAAGCGCTACTGAGAATAACGATCCGCATAAAAGAGCTGCATAGCTCAATACCATCATACTTACGTGCATCATTAACCACTGAGATTGGAGAGCAGGTACTAATATTGTGGATTGATGCATTTCTGCGAAAAGACCTGAAGTAACAAAGCCTTGAGTCAAAATAGTACTTGGCGCGGTTATTGCGCTTAAATGGGTTTTTTTGTTCCTAAAATGTGGAACCATATGAATAATGGAAAAACCCCACGAAAGAAACATTACTGATTCATATAAATCACTTAAGGGGAAATGTCCCGAAGAAATCCAACGAGTCACTAACAATCCTGTTATACAGAAAAAGGTAACTATCATGCCTTTTTCTGAGGAATTATAGAGTCCTAGCGTTTCGTAGACTAATAATAAGGTTAGTAAATAAATACTAATTACAATTGAAACGATCGAAAAAGAAATGTGAGTGAATATATGTTGTAAAGTCGAGACTATCATAAACAAATCCTAAAATAAAAAAGAAAAGGGGGATCCTTCAAGACTCGAATGGAAATCCGGAATTCCATTCATTATAGGATTTATTGTATCTCTTTTCGAAGATGCCGCTACTCGGACTCGAACCGAGATGCTCTAGCACTGCTTCCTAAGAGCAGCGTGTCTACCAATTTCACCATAGCGGCTTACTCGAAAACATAATAGCCCATCCCTATTCAATCGTCGAGATTCTAAGGAGTCAATTCAATCACATCTTTTTTAGGGAATCTGACAATCAATGAAAAAACACTCGTTTCAATTACTAATTGAACGGTCCACAATCATTAGTATTGTGGGATCGTAGGGTGTTAGGTTTCACTTTCACAAAGAGCTTTCCATTGGTTTCACTTCACCTGGAATGGAAATGCAGCAGTTGGAACTAGATAGTTCTGTCCTCTATCCAGGCATAGAACTAAAAGGTTTCAATCTTTCTCGGAATTTTTGCGTACTTCAAAAAAAAAAAAAGATTCTATATTTCTAAAGAAAAGAAAGCTCTCAAGATCTATATCTATATATAGATATAGATCTTGGTGGATTCCACAGCCCAAATATAGGATATAGGACCCTTATTTGGACTACATATTAGGAATCCATAATCCAAAAAATTCCTTCCTAAAGGAAAAAGAAGACTTTTCTTTTAGTTAGTGTATTATGAAAAGTGAATCGATGAGGAAAATGACAACCCCCATCTCACAAATTAGAAAAACCTACACCACTCAGGGAGTCATATTGATTCAGATTCTTCTTCTTCCAAGACTTGGTTCTTTTTTTTGTTTTTGTCGTACAAAATTTCGCATTCCCGGTAGAAAGAGATTTCGCTAATGAAAATGCTTTTCTCGCTGCCCAATACCCCTTTCTTTTCCAAATATTTTTACGAATACGCTTTTTTGACAGAGAAGTACGTTTCTTTGGAACCGCCATTCAAAAATGAGGAGGTTGCTCATTGTTTAGAGTTGGATGTGCAAGACATGTATTGTTCGGATTATTCTTTTTATTTTATTCTATTTATTCCCTAGATGATACTTCCTTGATAACATACAATAGAGATACGCCTGCCTCGCATATTCCTAGGTAAAAAATGGGATAGGTTCTTTTTTATTTTAGGGGAACCTTTTTTACAACATACAATATCCGAAGAAAGAAGAATTCCTACTGATTGGTACCTTTCTATCCGAACCCTCATTCGAATCTATATCGTAAGAGAGGTTTTCGAATTCCCCCTAAATACTTAGTTCCACTATAGCTCGTCCGGGGTCGCCGGGGAGCTATAGTCCTGCCCCGCAGCGCTGGATTCTCCTTCTCCTGGCGCAGTGAGCCGGTTTCTTGAACCTGAAGACGCGCCTTTCTTGGGCTTCCTTGTGGAGCCGCAGGGTGATTGACCTTTGGCTCAACTTAACCCCGGGAATTTGACTGCTCCTGCGGAGGGAATAGCAGCAGCCTTCTGGGCCCTCTCTAGTAACTCGGCCTTCTCTTTTTCTAAGACAGAAATTTCTTCGAGTAAGACGGAAATCGATTCCTCCAATTTTTTTTTTCGGCGGTTGAGCTCGCTTGTCAACTAGTCATCCCTTCTTTTCACTAAATCACTCGGGCGCTCGGCCCGCTTTAAGGAGGAAAGTCGTGCGTTTAGCAGGGTATATCCTTTGTATAGTTTGGTAGATAGTTCTATGAATTCGAATTGGTTTGCTGACACTTGGTCAGCCTTAGTTTTGATTTCCAGATCTATCTCCTCGAGTTGAGTCGCCATGAGTTCAGTCTCCCCGAGTTCACCCTCTTCCATCTCACCCTCCTTCATTTCAGTCTCTTCCATCTCACCCTCCTCCATTTAGGTCGGAAGATCCCGAACCCCAATCGTCGCTGCAGGACGCGGCGGATTCGAAGAATCTTTCGGGAAGAAAAAACCCCAAAAGAAATTCACACTACCAAAGAACCCCCAACGCAAGACCGCCCCTCTAAGAAAGAGAGATCACAGAGTTTTCAACATGGTCATTTTTTTTCACTCTTGAGCCGAAGCTCCCTAGAGAATGAAAATGGTTAATGAGATTAAGGTTGAAATATCATAACCCGGTGAATTCCATAATTTCGAATTTTATGGATCCTGTGTGTGATTAATGGAATTGAATGTTTGTTTCTCTTTTGGATCTGTCTCAGATCAAAAGAGATTTTTGTGGTTAGTATCTATCTATTTTATAGAACTAGATAGACCTCTTTCCGTTTTGGATCATGGATAAACAGATCTATTTATCCATGATAAAATCATACCTCGCCAATACAATATTGTCAACATGCCAATAGGAAGGTTGCAACCACCAAAATGGCATAAAACCAAAAAGATTCGCCCTTTTTTAGTATCTCGCTAAATAAAAGGGCGAATAAGAACGAAAAAAAGCTCAAAAATACCCATGGAGACAGGGGGGAAGAAAAGCCCCAAAAGGCAAATAAGAGCATTTAAGGACTTGAATATTGACGCTATAGATCGCGCCATGTTGTCAATGTCAAACATGGTTACCAGATCTCGTTAAACCGAGAAGATAAAACGAAAGAGACCCTTGTAGATTCGGAAGCTTTTCACCAAACTTGGGAAAAGTCCGATCAAACAACGTGCCACTTTCCTTTGGAATGCGTGGAAAAACAATTTGAACATGACAATGACCTCTTGGGTTGGGTTGGTTTTTTACTTTTAGTAGGGAAATCGAATCTAGAGAATCGAATATCGAAAAAGACAGTCCTGAGAATTTCCTTTCTTCAATCACATAATATTTCTGTTATATATCTATCTATATAGATGATCGAATCAATCTGTTATATGGTGTTGGATCCATTACGAATTCCTAATGAATTCTATGGATCCTTGGGACTGGTAGATTCTTTTAGATCCTGTAATATAGGGCCGTGGATCAGGGTTCAAAACACCTATCCGATAGATTTTCCTTCCATCTTGAAAGAAAAAAAAAATGGATTATTCTACTTATTCTGCAAAGATTCTCCAAAGAAAGAAAAAAGAACGTTTTTCTTTTTTCTTTCTGAAACGGAGAGAGTCGAATCCTTTTCTTCTCTATGACTTTCATTTTGATNNNATTATGTGATTGAAGAAAGGAAATTCTCAGGACTGTCTTTTTCGATATTCGATTCTCTAGATTCGATTTCCCTACTAAAAGTAAAAGGGTTCCCTACTAAAACTAAAAGTAAAAAGGTTCCCTACTAAAAGTAAAAACTAAAAGTAAAAAGGTTTCCATTATAATTATAATGGAAAAGTAAAAAACCAATACACCCAAAGAGAGGATTATCATGATGAAGTTACTTACGACGTTAGTTCATTTCTGTATGCAGATAACCAATTCAGTCGTTGTGGCCGGACTCTTTTATGGATTTTTGACCGCAGGGACCATAGGGCCCTCATATCTCTTGCTTCTGCGAGCTCGGGTTATGGAAAAAGGAAGCGAGAAGGATGTATCCGCAACAACTGGTTTTCTGATGGGGCAGCTCATCATGTTCATATCGATTTATTATGCACCTCTCCATCTAGTATTGGGTACACCGCATCGAATAACTATCCTAAGGCTACTCTATCTTTGGGTTTATTTCTTTTGGCGCCAAGATAATGACAATGGCAAAGACTTTTTTGATTCGGTATCGACCACTCGAAATGGAATGCGTAATTTATACACTCAATATGTATTCCTTACTAATATCATTTTTCCACTATTCAACCATTTCGTTTTGCCGAGTTCGACCTTACCCCGAGTAATCAGTATTTATATGTTTCGATGCAACAACAAGCTGTTGTTTTTAACAAGTAGTTTTGTTGGTTGGTTCATTGGTCACATTTTGTGCATGAAAGGGTTTGAGTTGGTATTATTCTGGATACGGCAAAATCCTTCTATTAGATTGAATAGGTACGGTGCGGCAGACTTTCGAAATTCTCTGGAGAGAATCTTTACCATTCTATTATTTCTCTCCTGCGTCTACTATTCAGGTAGATTTCCGTTACCTATTAAGATGGAGAGCCTTGAGGATAAGAAAAAGAAAGAAAAAGAAAAAGAAACCTTGGCAGCGCTAGAAGCAGCGCTAGAAAGGGGCGAAAGTGTGGACGAAACAGATGTAGAGATAGACACAACTTACAAACAGGGGCAAGAAGGCTCCGCCGAGGCAGACCTTTCCCCTTTTTCAGAAGATAAAGAAAAAGAAACCTTGGCAGCGCGAGAAAGGGGCGAAAGTGCGGACGAAACAGATGTCGAAATAGACACAACTTACAAACAGGGGCAAGAAGGCTCCGCCGAGGCAGACCTTTCCCCTTTTTCAGAAGATAAAGAAAAAGAAACCTTGGCAGCGCGAGAAAGGGGCGAAAGTGCGGACGAAACAGATGTCGAAATAGACACAACTTACAAACAGGGGCAAGAAGGCTCCGCCGAGGCAGACCTTTCCCCTTTTTCAGAAGATTCGAACAACCTAGACGAAAAACTGAAAGAAAAGAAAGACTTCTTAGCAGAAATGCCTCTTGTGACTTTTCTTTTTGACTATAACCGATGGCATCGACCATTGCGATATATAAAAACGGATGGATTTCAAAAGGCTCTAAGAACTGAAATGTCAGACTATTTTTTTGATACAGGCCAAAGTGATGGAAAACAAAGAATCTCTTTTACATATCCGCCAAGTTTGTCAACCTTTTTTGAAATGATAGAAAGAAAGGGGTTTTTGGACACACCAGAAAAACTCCCCTCTGATGAATTGGATAATCATTGGATTTATACCAATGAACAAAAAAGAAATAGCCTGAGCAACGAACTTTTCCATCGAATTGACGCTCTCGAAAGGGGGTCTCTTGATCTGGATGTACTCGAAAAAAGGACTCGATTATGTAATGATAATGAGGATGAGAATGATGATGCTAATGCTAATGATGATGCTAATGATGATGCTAATGATGATGCTAATGATGATGCTAATGATGATGCTAATGATGATGATGATGATGAGACTGCACAAGAATCCTTGCCTAAAAGGTACGATCCTTTTTTGAATGGACCTTTTCGCGGAACAATAACAATCCCCCAATTACCCCCAAGCGTTAAGAAGGAAAATGAGAAGGAAAAGAAAAATGAGAAGGAAAATGAGAAGGAAAAGAAAAATGAGAAGGAAAATGAGAAGGAAAATGATTCTTTAATTACCCCTCCAGGGGATTCCAACGAAAAAGTGTGGATAAACAAGTTTCATGGTAGCCTTGTCCCTGATTACCAAGAATTTGAACAAAAACTAGATACATTTGGGGCACAATCAGTATTCTCAGACGAAGGAAAAATGGATTCGGAAAATCAAGTGCAATATTTCTTCGGTACAAGTACAACTGAACCAAAGGAGCAAACAATTCAAAAAAACACAAAGGAGGGACTTGACCTAGAAGAAATTGAGAAAACGGTTCCTCGATGGCCATACGAATTGGTTGACAAGTCGGACGAAAGGGACCTGGCGGAAGCAGACCCAGACTTGTCTGACATTATTTCAAGAATCTTCAAAACTGTATTCATTTTGGATTGGCAGGACTATTATACGAAGCGGGGGAAGGCGGAGGAGTATGATGATGAGGATGAGGATACTGAGGAGATTCAAATACGTTATTCGAACCAATCGGATTTGAATCGAGATTTAATCAAAGGATCCGTAAGCGCTCAAAGACGTAAAACAGGTGCTTGGAAACTCTTTTTTCAAACAAATCTGCATTCCCCACTTTTTGTGGACAGAATAGACACAATTTTTTCCCCAATACTGAAAATTATGAATCCAATCTTTATGAATCCACTCTTTAGGATCTTTAGGAATTGGATAGGAAAAGGCGCGGAAGTGAAAACTTGGGATTACGAGGAAGACGAGTCGCAAGAAGGAGAGGATAAGGCACAAGAAAGGGAAGACGGGGCGCGAGAAAGGGAGCGCACGGCGAAGCTCGAAGCAGAAAAAAGGGCGGAGGAGCAGCGACTAGAAAGAGCAGAACTGTGGGATAGGATTTCGTATGCGCACGGAATAAGGGCTTATTTGTTACTAGCCCACTCAATTCTTAGAAAAAATATAGTATTACCCGCATTGATTATAGCCAAAAACTTTAGCCTTTTTTTATTATTTCCATTTCAATTCCCCCATAAATTCCCCGAGTGGTACAAAGATTGGGACGAAGATTGGAAGGCATGGGGCAGAGAAATGCATGTTAACTGTGCTCACAATGGCGTTATAATATCCGAAACAGAATTTCCGAAAAATTGGTTCACAGATGGTCTGCAGATAAAAATCCTCTTCCCTTTCCGTCTTCGGTACCGTTTTCAACTCCAACCCCATCATAAACGGAAAGATCCAATGTCAAAGAAAAGAAAAAAAGCAAAATCTTCTTTTTTAACAATCTGCGGAATGGAAACGGAACGGCCTTTTGGTGCTCGCCGAGACGAACCTCATCCTCTTGAACCTATTTATAAAGAATTTGAAAAACAAATTAGAGAAGCGAAAAAAAAAAGTTTTCAATTGTTAAAAAATAAGGCAAAATGGATTCTAGATCCGTTTATCAAAATCAAACAACTTGCAAAAGGAAAGCCAAATAAAAAATTTGGAGTGAGGGAAGGGTATGAATTGAGGGAAACTCAAAATGATCCAAATTTTCTACTAGAGAATCAGATTTTGGATGAATCGTCTAGTCGAATTCAATCTATAGATTGGACAAAATCTGCACTTACAGAACAAAAAATAAAGGATCTGTCCGATAGGACAAGTACAATCAGAAATCAAATTGAAAAAATAACAAACGATAAGAAAACCAAATTTTTAATACCCGATAGAAATATTAGTCCTAGCGAGGCGAGTTTTGCTGAGAAAAGATTAGACTCCTCAAAAAACCTTTGGCAAATAGTAAAAAGAAGAAATGTGCGATTAATAAGGAAAGGGCGCGTTTTTTTGGTATTTTTCATTGAAAGTATTTTCTCTCAAATTCTCATTCGTATTTCGAACCATATTCATATTGTAGAAATTTGTCTTGAATTACTTCAATTAAAAAAAAGAATTCTTGATACATACAGTTACTTTAAGCAAAAAAATCACGAAGGAATTGATGAAAATCCAATGAATTGGATTTTGACTATAAGAAAGAAGTTTTCTAATTCTAATATTGGTAATCAAAATTCAAAGACTTTTTCTGAGATAGTTTCCTTGTCACAAGCATATGTATTTTATAAATTATCACAAAGACCAGGTATTCACAAGTATCCCTTGAAATTTGTCCTTCAATATTCCCGAACATCTCTTTTTCTTAAAGAGAGAATAAAGAATTTTTTTGGAACACAAGGAATATTTCATTTCGAATCAAGGCATAAAGAACATGGAAATGGAGAACTGACTGAATGGAAAAACTGGTTAAGCGGTCACTATCAATATCAATATGATTTCTCTCAGACTGGATTGTCTAAATTTATGTCGCAAAAGTGGCGAAATCGGATCAATCAAAGTCGTAAGGTTCAAAATCTAGACGCACCAAGTTTGGATTCATATGAAAAAAATGAAAAAAACCAATTAATTCTTTTTGAGAAACAAAAAGAAAAAGCAGCTTCATTATCGGTAAAAAAAAAAACAAAGAAATTTAAAAAACATTACAAATATGATCTTTTATCACAGAAATATCTTAATTATGGAGAAAGAAAGGATTTTTCTATTTATAGATTGCCATTACAAGGAAACGAAGGTCAAGGGATTCCCTCGAAGTACATCACGTATAAACCGGATTTTTTTTCTATCCGGAGATATAGTAGAAAAAATGCGCATAGAAAATATTTGGATTGGAAAATCATCTGTTTTAGAAAGACTAGACATATTGCGACCTGGATCAATAAAAAAACAAAGATTGCGACTTATCCAATAATTGCTACAATTGATAAAAAAGATCGGTTTGATTACGCGATTCATAAACAAATCAACTCATCCCAAAACAAAAAGAATTCCCCAAACACAAAGAAAAAAAAAAAACATCCTTTTGACTGGATGGGAATGAATAAAGCAAGACTAACTCAAACTAAGTGCAGTAAGAAATCGATTTATGAAAAATATAGGACGAACCCTTGGATCATACCAAGAAAATTACTTCTTTTCGATATCGAGTTTAATAACAATATCAATATCCGTGATAGTGGTGAAAAAAAAAATACCAAAGAAAAAAAAGAAGAAAAAGAAAAAAAGGATCTTGAATTAGAGAATCAAAATCAAGAAGAAAAAAAACCGTCCCGCCAAGAAAATCCTAGATTAAATCGACCAAACCAAGGGAAGCCTGAATCAAATCAACCAAATCAACAACAAGATGTTAAACAAGAGTCTAGCGCATCAGACATTGAAAAAGAGAAAAAGAATAAAAACCAAGACAAGAAGAAGTGGAAACCGCCAACCGACCTAGACATCTTCGTGAAAAAGAAAAGACATGTGACTTTTAAGTTGACATGCACCGATTTTTTTGCGGAAAATTTGATCACTTTTATCAATATCTCTAGTTTCCTGCTTAGGCTGAGAGATCCAAGCGAACTGGCTATATCCTTTTTTCGAAGAAAAGAAATGCCTCCGTCCAGTCTAAAGTATCATCAAACTAAACTAACTCTGGAAAGTGAAGCTGAACTGACTCTAGAAAGTGAAGCTGAACTGACTCTGGAAAGTGAAGCTGAACTGACTCTGGAAAGTGAACCTGAACTGACTCTGGAAAGTGAACCTGAACTGACTCTGGAAAGTGAACTTAAAACGACTCTTGAAAGTAAACTGAAACCCACTCTAGAAAGTGAACTTAAAACGACTCTTGAAAGTGAACCTGAATTTCCAATTCTATTGCCCAACCCGCTAAAAAGTGGAGAAATGGTATTCACAGAGTTTCCTATACATAAAAAATGGGATGGTCCATTAATTATGTATCAAACTATTGTTATTTCACTAATCTATAAGAATAAACAACCAATTACTATTAATAGAAAAACGAATCGAAAATGCCAAGAAAAACAAAATGTTGATAGAAATGATTTTTCTGAATTCATTACAAAAAAAAAACACGAAAAGATGGTCGGAAATATAGATGAAAATCGTTATGATTTGCTTGTTCCTGAAAACATTTTATCTCCTAGACGTCGTAGAGAATTGAGAATTTTAAGTTGTTTAAATTCCGGGAAGGGAAGTCCTGATGTTGTGGGTAAAAAGGAAGTATTTTGCAACGAGAACAACGTAAGTAACTGTAGTCCACTTTTAACTAATAGCAAGCATCTTGATATAGAGTCAACTCTATTCATTAAATTGAAATTGTTTCTTTGGCCAAATTATCGATTAGAAGATTTAGCTTGTATGAATCGCTATTGGTTTGATACTAGTAATGGTAGCCGTTTCAGTATGTTAAGGATAAAAATGTATCCACGCTTGAGAATTCGTTGATGATATATGTATCATAAGATATCGTTCTAACAGGTTCCCAAGTGGGAGAAGGACTATGGTCAAAAGGACAGTTATTTCAGTTATTTCGCAAGAAGAAAACGAAAACAAGGGGTCTGTTGAATTTCAAGTATTCAGTTTCATCAAGAAACTAAAAAAAGTAACTTCTCATTTGAAATTACACAAAAAAGATTATTTATCTCAGAGAGGTCTACAGAAAACTCTGGGAAAACCTCAACGGTTGCTGACGTATTTGTCAAATAAAAATAAAGTATGTTATAAAGAATTAATAGATCAGTTGGATAGTCGGGAGGTAAAAACGCGTTAAGTTAAGTGCGAAGTGAATCTATAGAAAGAATTAATAAATCAGTTGGACAGTCGGGAGTGCTGCGTTAAATTCAGTGCAAAACCAATAACTATTCGTTACATTATTCGTTTAATGTTATTAATGATTTTAGTTTTCTGATAGGGATAAGTCGTGAGTTTACTCACTTATTAAAGGACCTTTAGCGAGCGATTCCTTCCCCTACGAACTAAAGACCTCGAACAAAACAAAACAAAATGCGCGACAAAGATTATGTAAATTGGTTACGCGGTGTTGTTGTAGGGACGATTTGTGTCACCGTCGTAATGATTATTTCCTTTAGGGTAGGCTATTCTCTCAGAAATGAAAAAAGAGAGAAGCCCTTAATGTCAATGTCAGAAGTCTCACCCGTCTTATTATTGAAAAACGAAGAGCCCCGACTGTTACCTCCGAGTACCAAAGATCTCGCGGAGTCTCATCTACTTTCTCGAGTGAAAGTGAAAAGAGTAACTTTCAGTAAGGGTTCGTTGCACCTCTTTTCATTGAAAAATGGGGGGGGTCCTTCGCTAGGTTATGCTCCAAAGAAGGATACGGAAACCTGGTATGGAGCAGATTTCGGCTTCTCGGTGGACTTTCTGAAGACCCAAAATTCCTCGGACAGTCCGGAGAGAACTATCGAGGAAAGTTTCCTCGAGGCTCATCTAATTGATCTATTTCGGCGTCCGGGAAATGTCACACCCTCTCCTGGAGAGAGGAACGGAACTACACAAACAGCAGATGGGGATTCCGAGGTTTTTCAGTTTCAAGCAGGGTCTTCTATTATTTCCGTCCCTGACCAGGCCCAACCCCGACAGAAAAAGAGGAAAAGGCAGGTGTTGATGCTACAGTCTGACAGGAATCAGATAGGGAGACGCTCGTGGAGGACTTACTGGCCAGAGCCGCTTGATACTTCCTATTATCCTCCTTTCAAAAGGATAAAGTCTTCCACTTCACCAATAGTGCAAGACGGGAATACTGTCCAGGTGGAGCTCCTGGCGGACTTCAAGATATTTCACAATCCTCTCTTTGATGTCAGCGAAGAGTCCTATATTNNNCTCTTTCTTATGTATGTCAAACTTTACCCATACATAAGATAAGAGCTTTTCTTTTCTCTTTCTTATGTATGTCAAACTTTACCCATACATAAGATAAGAGCTTTTCTTTTCTCTTTCTTATGTATGTGAAACCCTGATATGGGGATATGGGTTTTGCGGTTTGGTGGGTGGAGAACTCTCCCTTACTATGTATAGACGAATCCAATTTCAAATTGGATTGATTATTAATTAAATCATGTGTATTGATTCGTGTGTATTGATTCGTGTGTATTGATTCGTGTGTATTGATTCGTGTGTATTGTATCCCAAATGAATGTCATTTCAGTGGTCAAATCCATATCTGTAATTTGTAGAAACTTAAAATAAACCAAGTGGGAGAAGGACTCTTTTTAGGGTCAAATTTATTTCAGTTATTTCGCAAGAAGAAAACAAGGGATAAGTAGTGAGTTTCAGCAAGAAACTCACTTATTAAAGGACCTGCTCCTTCTAGACTCTTCTAGAGGCCAATTAACTCAGGAAACCTTTGCTTTCAATTTGCTATGGAGAAAAAAGAGAAAATGGATAAAAAGGATAAAAAATAGAATCAGCCATTTTTCAAATTCCTTTGGAATTGATTGTTGATTGCCGGGATAATTTGGATGGGCCTACTTAATTTGGAAATTCTTCGTAAACCCCCCCCCACAACTCCTCCAAAATCTCCCGAATGTAGCTTTTGCTTGACATTCGAGAGGGATCCGGACAATCCTTATTCGATTGACATTGATCCGGACGGATTCTTGAGGGACACATCTATCACAAAAAAGGGCGATAATCAAATCAAAGATTCTACTGAGATTTCGATGAAAATCAGAGAATGGGAATCGAAAAAGCCCTCATTATAGAGAAAAGAAAGCTTGTGCGGGACAACTCTGTCAGAATTTCGCGCTTCGCCGAGTACTGCGATGCAATGAGGAGGAACGGATTAAGCCAACGCGCAATACAAAATGACCCGCGCATTCCTGAGTTCCTGGAGGAAGTTTTGTTTTTTCAGTCCACTCAGTTCGAGCATATTGCTGAGTTAAGGGAAGAAATTGCGGCCTTGGAGGAGGCCCTTCCTCAACTCAAAGAACGAGCACTTCGGGCACAAGCAGCCGCCGTCAAAGCGCGTACTGGGCAACCCATGCCGATGCCGATGCTCTCATCGAAGATCGGCCCAGAGATTGGATTGAGAGATTGGAAAGCAGGATGGAAACTCCAATGGGTGAGGGTAATGGCGCAGGCGAGGGTTGGACCCGCGAGCATAATCCGGGGGTTTTTTTTATGCGGGGGGTTATGCAAGTAGGATGCAACTCGTTGAAACTAAATTCCGAAGAGTTTAAGCGGTTGACACATTTTTTATTTGATTTGAGTCGAAGTCATAATGATGGTTCGAATTAAGGAATCTCCAATTACTGACATTGGTAACCGACCCAAGGCAATTTGATTCTAATTCAATTCATGAGGATTATAAGTAGAAAGTGCATAGTCCTCAGTCATTGATAAACAATTTGTTGGACAATACTCGAAACAATTCCCACAAAATATACATATTCCAAAATCAATACTATAATTAAGTAATCGTTTCTTTCGAATTTCGGGTTCCAATCTCCAATCAATAGTGGGTAGATCTATATATAGGACATACACGAACACATACTTCACACGCAATGCATTTATCAAATTCAAAGTGGAGTCGACCGCGGAAACGCTCGGATGGAATCCATTTTTGATAGGGATATTGAATAGTTACAAGTAAACGGCTCGTATGAGATAAAGTAATTATGAAACTTTGGCCGATATACCTTGCAGCTCTTACAGCTTGGTGACCATAATTCATGAACCCAGTTATCATAGGAAGCATATCATAACTCTCTATGAATAATTGAAATTTTCTTTCTCTTGGTTAAGAAAACTTATGAATCGAAAATACAATGAATGTCTTATGTCTTTACAGCGAAAGGAGTTGGGAAGAAGTTGTCAATAATAGATTCCCGAGAGAAATAGGAAAAGAAATTTCCACCCAAAATTTAATAGTTGGTCCATTCTCATCCTAGGCAAAGTCCATCTTGTTGTGATAGAAATGAACAGGAACAAATAAGCTTTGGCTAATGTAATCAAAATACCAATTGTTGTTTTAAAGACTCCACTCAGTTCATTTATTCCTAAAAAATTAGGAAGAAATATGAACGGAATAGAGAAATTCCAACCGCCCAAGTAAAGAACTGTTACAAATAATGAAGAGACTAGTAGATTTAGATAGGAAGCAACGTAAAATAAACCAAATTTGATACCCGAATATTCGGTTTGATAACCTGCTACTAATTCTTCCTCGGCTTCGGGTAAATCAAAAGGTAACCTTTCACATTCGGCTAGGGAAGAAATTAGAAAAACCATAAATCCTATAGGTTGACGCCACAGATTCCAACCCCAAAAACCATATCATATTTGGACTGTGCCTCAACTATTTCAACTGTACTTGAACTGTTAGATAATCATAGTCGGTGATAACATCACTGCTACTATCGCTATTGCAGAACCGTACATGAGACTTTTACCTCATACGGCTCCTCGGTGGTCGTCATAAAAAAATCTAAGGACGGGCTTGTTATTATCTCGATATATTAGTTGAGTAGGTAGAGTAAAGCTGGATCGAAGAGTCCCACATTATACCAATCCAATTCTCTCTGCTATAATAACAAAAAGATGCTTCTGAATTGATCTTACCTTTTCTATTTCTTTCTATTTCTAATCTATTTCTAATGAAATTTCCCTTCATTTAGTAATAACTTAAAAAAAAAAAAAAAAATAAGAACCCTTTCGTTCGACCCGTTTTCCATTACGCCGTTTTCCATTACGAAAAAAATGAGACATTCCATTAGTTCATAAATCATGATATAGTTCATGAATTATGATAATAATTCTCTCGGTATGTATAGAGATAAAATAGTTCGTATTTTTCTTTTCTATTGCATATTTCTTTCGTTCCGGTTCTTCTTTCACATTTCATAGAAAACGAAAAACACAAAGAAGCTCTCAAAAAGGGTTACTTTGTTTCTGATCAAAAAGGGTTACTTCGTTTCTGATAGCCATTTTTTTAACCAATGGGTCGGAGCATACAGCATACTTAGGATCGAGATCTTGGGGAAATACTGCTTGATCGTTTCTACTAACTTAAAGCCCCCGCCACAATTGAATTCCTTTTATGTGGAGAGACCTATTTAGGGAACTTAGATTATCTCTATAGGGAACTTAGATTATCTCTATTATGAATCCGTTATGTACCGTAATATTTCTAATCGACCACTTAACTCCCTAGTATCGTCATAATATCTGCCAATTTCATTTTTTTAACTAGCTGACTAGAAGAATTTGCAAATTGAAAAAACTCGGTGGACGAATTTACCATCTCCAGGGAAAAAGACTCTGATCCCCTAAAATTCCCAATTCTCCCTTTGGAGCCTCCACTCTCATATACATATTTCAAGTTGGATTGATTATTAATTAAATCAGTATATATTGATTACTGTATCTTATATCCCCACTGAAAATGAATGTCATTATTTTTATTGAATGGTTAAATCCATATAATCTTTAATTTGTGGAAACTTAAAATAAACCAAGTGGAAGAAGGACTATGGTCAAAAGGACAGTTATTTCGCAAGAAGAAAACGAAAACAAGGGGTCTGTTGAATTTCAAGTATTCAGTTTCACCAAGAAACTAAAAAAAGTAACTTCTCATTTGAAATTACACAAAAAAGATTATTTATCTCAGAGAGGTTTACAGAAAACTCTGGGAAAACGTCAACGGTTGCTAACGTATTTATCAAATAAAAATAAAGTACGTTATAAAAAATTAATAGATCAGTTGGATATTCGGGAGGTAAAAACGCGTTAAGTTAAGTGTGAAGTGAATCTATAGAAAGAATTAATAAATCAGTTGGACAGTCGGGAGTGACAAATGCGTTAAATTAAGTGCGAAGTGAATAATTATTATTATATTTTATATTATTATATAGTTATGGTAGGGATAAGTCGTGAGTTTACTCACTTATTAAAGGACCTTTAGCGAGGGGTTCCTTCTAGCCTTTTCTAGAGGCCCTACATAAGTAACTATGGCGTATATTATGCCAATGAAACGTTCTCTCCTTTAGAATTAGTTACTAGGTGCTGTAGTCGAGACTATTTTTGTCACCATCTCAACGACTATATCCCTTATCTCTCAGGAACTAAAAAAGACTTACCGAGAAGCCCTTACTAGCACACGTCTTGAAAAAAGCCGGTAGGGGAGCATGACTGGCGGCACTGCCATAGGGATGATATCTCCTATTATATTATCGTCCTTTAAAAATAAAAAGGCTTAAGGCTTCTAAAAACAAAATAAAACTTCACCGATGTTCCAATACCGGAATACTGTCCAGGACCGGAATACTGTCCAGGTAGATAATACCCTCCACTCCAGTGGAACTTCAAGGCATTTCACAATAATGATGTCTTTGATGTTAGCGAAGAGCCCAATTAAAATATTAAAATAAAAGGGATTTGACCTTACCCATACATAGGGTAACCCATACATAGGGTAAGAAATTTTTTTCTCTTTCTACTTTTTTTTATCTTTCTTATGTATGGGGAAACTTTACTCATACATAAGACATAAGATACCAGCTTTTCTTTTCTCTTTCATATATATTTGAACGCGTGATCTGGGGGTATGGGTTTTGCGATTTGGTGACTCTCTGTTACTATGCATAGAGCATAGACGAATCCAATTTTAAATTAGATTGATTCTTAATTATAATTAAATGAAATCATGTGTAGTGAGGAGTTAAAAACGCATTAAGGTAACTGACAAGTGAATGAGAAGAGTCCTTGTAGCATTATTTGATTTGGATTTGTCAAAGCTTAAATTTTGATGAACCTTATTTCATTTTTAGCAATTCATAGAATACTGATCCTGAATCGGGGAAAACGCATATGAATGTACCGACGACAAAAAAAAGACCTTATGATAGTCAATATGGGTCCTCAGTACCCATCAATGCATGGCGTTCGGCGCCTCATCATTACTCTCGCTCGATCGTGAAAACAAAAATGTGATTTATTACTTTCCATTTCCTTTTTACTTTACTGTGAACCTATATATATTAGGTTATTTACATAGCAATTTACATTGTAGGTTATTTAATTTACATTTATAGGTTATTTATTATTTAATAGGTTATTTAGTCGAAAGGGTTCTTATTTTTTTTTTTTTTTTTAAGTTATTACTAAATGAAGGGAAATTTCATTAGAAATAGATTAGAAATAGAAAGAAATAGAAAAGGTAAGATCAATTCAGAAGCATCTTTTTGTTATTATAGCAGAGAGAATTGGATTGGTATAATGTGGGACTCTTCGATCCAGCTTTACTCTACCTACTCAACTAATATATCGAGATAATAACAAGCCCGTCCTTAGATTTTTTTATGACGACCACCGAGGAGCCGTATGAGGTAAAAGTCTCATGTACGGTTCTGCAATAGCGATAGTAGCAGTGATGTTATCACCGACTATGATTATCTAACAGTTCAAGTACAGTTGAAATAGTTGAGGCACAGTCCAAATATGATATGGTTTTTGGGGTTGGAATCTGTGGCGTCAACCTATAGGATTTATGGTTTTTCTAATTTCTTCCCTAGCCGAATGTGAAAGGTTACCTTTTGATTTACCCGAAGCCGAGGAAGAATTAGTAGCAGGTTATCAAACCGAATATTCGGGTATCAAATTTGGTTTATTTTACGTTGCTTCCTATCTAAATCTACTAGTCTCTTCATTATTTGTAACAGTTCTTTACTTGGGCGGTTGGAATTTCTCTATTCCGTTCATATTTCTTCCTAATTTTTTAGGAATAAATGAACTGAGTGGAGTCTTTAAAACAACAATTGGTATTTTGATTACATTAGCCAAAGCTTATTTGTTCCTGTTCATTTCTATCACAACAAGATGGACTTTGCCTAGGATGAGAATGGACCAACTATTAAATTTTGGGTGGAAATTTCTTTTCCTATTTCTCTCGGGAATCTATTATTGACAACTTCTTCCCAACTCCTTTCGCTGTAAAGACATAAGACATTCATTGTATTTTCGATTCATAAGTTTTCTTAACCAAGAGAAAGAAAATTTCAATTATTCATAGAGAGTTATGATATGCTTCCTATGATAACTGGGTTCATGAATTATGGTCACCAAGCTGTAAGAGCTGCAAGGTATATCGGCCAAAGTTTCATAATTACTTTATCTCATACGAGCCGTTTACTTGTAACTATTCAATATCCCTATCAAAAATGGATTCCATCCGAGCGTTTCCGCGGTCGACTCCACTTTGAATTTGATAAATGCATTGCGTGTGAAGTATGTGTTCGTGTATGTCCTATATATAGATCTACCCACTATTGATTGGAGATTGGAACCCGAAATTCGAAAGAAACGATTACTTAATTATAGTATTGATTTTGGAATATGTATATTTTGTGGGAATTGTTTCGAGTATTGTCCAACAAATTGTTTATCAATGACTGAGGACTATGCACTTTCTACTTATAATCCTCATGAATTGAATTAGAATCAAATTGCCTTGGGTCGGTTACCAATGTCAGTAATTGGAGATTCCTTAATTCGAACCATCATTATGACTTCGACTCAAATCAAATAAAAAATGTGTCAACCGCTTAAACTCTTCGGAATTTAGTTTCAACGAGTTGCATCCTACTTGCATAACCCCCCGCATAAAAAAAACCCCCGGATTATGCTCGCGGGTCCAACCCTCGCCTGCGCCATTACCCTCACCCATTGGAGTTTCCATCCTGCTTTCCAATCTCTCAATCCAATCTCTGGGCCGATCTTCGATGAGAGCATCGGCATCGGCATGGGTTGCCCAGTACGCGCTTTGACGGCGGCTGCTTGTGCCCGAAGTGCTCGTTCTTTGAGTTGAGGAAGGGCCTCCTCCAAGGCCGCAATTTCTTCCCTTAACTCAGCAATATGCTCGAACTGAGTGGACTGAAAAAACAAAACTTCCTCCAGGAACTCAGGAATGCGCGGGTCATTTTGTATTGCGCGTTGGCTTAATCCGTTCCTCCTCATTGCATCGCAGTACTCGGCGAAGCGCGAAATTCTGACAGAGTTGTCCCGCACAAGCTTTCTTTTCTCTATAATGAGGGCTTTTTCGATTCCCATTCTCTGATTTTCATCGAAATCTCAGTAGAATCTTTGATTTGATTATCGCCCTTTTTTGTGATAGATGTGTCCCTCAAGAATCCGTCCGGATCAATGTCAATCGAATAAGGATTGTCCGGATCCCTCTCGAATGTCAAGCAAAAGCTACATTCGGGAGATTTTGGAGGAGTTGTGGGGGGGGGTTTACGAAGAATTTCCAAATTAAGTAGGCCCATCCAAATTATCCCGGCAATCAACAATCAATTCCAAAGGAATTTGAAAAATGGCTGATTCTATTTTTTATCCTTTTTATCCATTTTCTCTTTTTTCTCCATAGCAAATTGAAAGCAAAGGTTTCCTGAGTTAATTGGCCTCTAGAAGAGTCTAGAAGGAGCAGGTCCTTTAATAAGTGAGTTTCTTGCTGAAACTCACTACTTATCCCTTGTTTTCTTCTTGCGAAATAACTGAAATAAATTTGACCCTAAAAAGAGTCCTTCTCCCACTTGGTTTATTTTAAGTTTCTACAAATTACAGATATGGATTTGACCACTGAAATGACATTCATTTGGGATACAATACACACGAATCAATACACACGAATCAATACACACGAATCAATACACACGAATCAATACACATGATTTAATTAATAATCAATCCAATTTGAAATTGGATTCGTCTATACATAGTAAGGGAGAGTTCTCCACCCACCAAACCGCAAAACCCATATCCCCATATCAGGGTTTCACATACATAAGAAAGAGAAAAGAAAAGCTCTTATCTTATGTATGGGTAAAGTTTGACATACATAAGAAAGAGAAAAGAAAAGCTCTTATCTTATGTATGGGTAAAGTTTGACATACATAAGAAAGAGNNNAATATAGGACTCTTCGCTGACATCAAAGAGAGGATTGTGAAATATCTTGAAGTCCGCCAGGAGCTCCACCTGGACAGTATTCCCGTCTTGCACTATTGGTGAAGTGGAAGACTTTATCCTTTTGAAAGGAGGATAATAGGAAGTATCAAGCGGCTCTGGCCAGTAAGTCCTCCACGAGCGTCTCCCTATCTGATTCCTGTCAGACTGTAGCATCAACACCTGCCTTTTCCTCTTTTTCTGTCGGGGTTGGGCCTGGTCAGGGACGGAAATAATAGAAGACCCTGCTTGAAACTGAAAAACCTCGGAATCCCCATCTGCTGTTTGTGTAGTTCCGTTCCTCTCTCCAGGAGAGGGTGTGACATTTCCCGGACGCCGAAATAGATCAATTAGATGAGCCTCGAGGAAACTTTCCTCGATAGTTCTCTCCGGACTGTCCGAGGAATTTTGGGTCTTCAGAAAGTCCACCGAGAAGCCGAAATCTGCTCCATACCAGGTTTCCGTATCCTTCTTTGGAGCATAACCTAGCGAAGGACCCCCCCCATTTTTCAATGAAAAGAGGTGCAACGAACCCTTACTGAAAGTTACTCTTTTCACTTTCACTCGAGAAAGTAGATGAGACTCCGCGAGATCTTTGGTACTCGGAGGTAACAGTCGGGGCTCTTCGTTTTTCAATAATAAGACGGGTGAGACTTCTGACATTGACATTAAGGGCTTCTCTCTTTTTTCATTTCTGAGAGAATAGCCTACCCTAAAGGAAATAATCATTACGACGGTGACACAAATCGTCCCTACAACAACACCGCGTAACCAATTTACATAATCTTTGTCGCGCATTTTGTTTTGTTTTGTTCGAGGTCTTTAGTTCGTAGGGGAAGGAATCGCTCGCTAAAGGTCCTTTAATAAGTGAGTAAACTCACGACTTATCCCTATCAGAAAACTAAAATCATTAATAACATTAAACGAATAATGTAACGAATAGTTATTGGTTTTGCACTGAATTTAACGCAGCACTCCCGACTGTCCAACTGATTTATTAATTCTTTCTATAGATTCACTTCGCACTTAACTTAACGCGTTTTTACCTCCCGACTATCCAACTGATCTATTAATTCTTTATAACATACTTTATTTTTATTTGACAAATACGTCAGCAACCGTTGAGGTTTTCCCAGAGTTTTCTGTAGACCTCTCTGAGATAAATAATCTTTTTTGTGTAATTTCAAATGAGAAGTTACTTTTTTTAGTTTCTTGATGAAACTGAATACTTGAAATTCAACAGACCCCTTGTTTTCGTTTTCTTCTTGCGAAATAACTGAAATAACTGTCCTTTTGACCATAGTCCTTCTCCCACTTGGGAACCTGTTAGAACGATATCTTATGATACATATATCATCAACGAATTCTCAAGCGTGGATACATTTTTATCCTTAACATACTGAAACGGCTACCATTACTAGTATCAAACCAATAGCGATTCATACAAGCTAAATCTTCTAATCGATAATTTGGCCAAAGAAACAATTTCAATTTAATGAATAGAGTTGACTCTATATCAAGATGCTTGCTATTAGTTAAAAGTGGACTACAGTTACTTACGTTGTTCTCGTTGCAAAATACTTCCTTTTTACCCACAACATCAGGACTTCCCTTCCCGGAATTTAAACAACTTAAAATTCTCAATTCTCTACGACGTCTAGGAGATAAAATGTTTTCAGGAACAAGCAAATCATAACGATTTTCATCTATATTTCCGACCATCTTTTCGTGTTTTTTTTTTGTAATGAATTCAGAAAAATCATTTCTATCAACATTTTGTTTTTCTTGGCATTTTCGATTCGTTTTTCTATTAATAGTAATTGGTTGTTTATTCTTATAGATTAGTGAAATAACAATAGTTTGATACATAATTAATGGACCATCCCATTTTTTATGTATAGGAAACTCTGTGAATACCATTTCTCCACTTTTTAGCGGGTTGGGCAATAGAATTGGAAATTCAGGTTCACTTTCAAGAGTCGTTTTAAGTTCACTTTCTAGAGTGGGTTTCAGTTTACTTTCAAGAGTCGTTTTAAGTTCACTTTCCAGAGTCAGTTCAGGTTCACTTTCCAGAGTCAGTTCAGGTTCACTTTCCAGAGTCAGTTCAGCTTCACTTTCCAGAGTCAGTTCAGCTTCACTTTCTAGAGTCAGTTCAGCTTCACTTTCCAGAGTTAGTTTAGTTTGATGATACTTTAGACTGGACGGAGGCATTTCTTTTCTTCGAAAAAAGGATATAGCCAGTTCGCTTGGATCTCTCAGCCTAAGCAGGAAACTAGAGATATTGATAAAAGTGATCAAATTTTCCGCAAAAAAATCGGTGCATGTCAACTTAAAAGTCACATGTCTTTTCTTTTTCACGAAGATGTCTAGGTCGGTTGGCGGTTTCCACTTCTTCTTGTCTTGGTTTTTATTCTTTTTCTCTTTTTCAATGTCTGATGCGCTAGACTCTTGTTTAACATCTTGTTGTTGATTTGGTTGATTTGATTCAGGCTTCCCTTGGTTTGGTCGATTTAATCTAGGATTTTCTTGGCGGGACGGTTTTTTTTCTTCTTGATTTTGATTCTCTAATTCAAGATCCTTTTTTTCTTTTTCTTCTTTTTTTTCTTTGGTATTTTTTTTTTCACCACTATCACGGATATTGATATTGTTATTAAACTCGATATCGAAAAGAAGTAATTTTCTTGGTATGATCCAAGGGTTCGTCCTATATTTTTCATAAATCGATTTCTTACTGCACTTAGTTTGAGTTAGTCTTGCTTTATTCATTCCCATCCAGTCAAAAGGATGTTTTTTTTTTTTCTTTGTGTTTGGGGAATTCTTTTTGTTTTGGGATGAGTTGATTTGTTTATGAATCGCGTAATCAAACCGATCTTTTTTATCAATTGTAGCAATTATTGGATAAGTCGCAATCTTTGTTTTTTTATTGATCCAGGTCGCAATATGTCTAGTCTTTCTAAAACAGATGATTTTCCAATCCAAATATTTTCTATGCGCATTTTTTCTACTATATCTCCGGATAGAAAAAAAATCCGGTTTATACGTGATGTACTTCGAGGGAATCCCTTGACCTTCGTTTCCTTGTAATGGCAATCTATAAATAGAAAAATCCTTTCTTTCTCCATAATTAAGATATTTCTGTGATAAAAGATCATATTTGTAATGTTTTTTAAATTTCTTTGTTTTTTTTTTTACCGATAATGAAGCTGCTTTTTCTTTTTGTTTCTCAAAAAGAATTAATTGGTTTTTTTCATTTTTTTCATATGAATCCAAACTTGGTGCGTCTAGATTTTGAACCTTACGACTTTGATTGATCCGATTTCGCCACTTTTGCGACATAAATTTAGACAATCCAGTCTGAGAGAAATCATATTGATATTGATAGTGACCGCTTAACCAGTTTTTCCATTCAGTCAGTTCTCCATTTCCATGTTCTTTATGCCTTGATTCGAAATGAAATATTCCTTGTGTTCCAAAAAAATTCTTTATTCTCTCTTTAAGAAAAAGAGATGTTCGGGAATATTGAAGGACAAATTTCAAGGGATACTTGTGAATACCTGGTCTTTGTGATAATTTATAAAATACATATGCTTGTGACAAGGAAACTATCTCAGAAAAAGTCTTTGAATTTTGATTACCAATATTAGAATTAGAAAACTTCTTTCTTATAGTCAAAATCCAATTCATTGGATTTTCATCAATTCCTTCGTGATTTTTTTGCTTAAAGTAACTGTATGTATCAAGAATTCTTTTTTTTAATTGAAGTAATTCAAGACAAATTTCTACAATATGAATATGGTTCGAAATACGAATGAGAATTTGAGAGAAAATACTTTCAATGAAAAATACCAAAAAAACGCGCCCTTTCCTTATTAATCGCACATTTCTTCTTTTTACTATTTGCCAAAGGTTTTTTGAGGAGTCTAATCTTTTCTCAGCAAAACTCGCCTCGCTAGGACTAATATTTCTATCGGGTATTAAAAATTTGGTTTTCTTATCGTTTGTTATTTTTTCAATTTGATTTCTGATTGTACTTGTCCTATCGGACAGATCCTTTATTTTTTGTTCTGTAAGTGCAGATTTTGTCCAATCTATAGATTGAATTCGACTAGACGATTCATCCAAAATCTGATTCTCTAGTAGAAAATTTGGATCATTTTGAGTTTCCCTCAATTCATACCCTTCCCTCACTCCAAATTTTTTATTTGGCTTTCCTTTTGCAAGTTGTTTGATTTTGATAAACGGATCTAGAATCCATTTTGCCTTATTTTTTAACAATTGAAAACTTTTTTTTTTCGCTTCTCTAATTTGTTTTTCAAATTCTTTATAAATAGGTTCAAGAGGATGAGGTTCGTCTCGGCGAGCACCAAAAGGCCGTTCCGTTTCCATTCCGCAGATTGTTAAAAAAGAAGATTTTGCTTTTTTTCTTTTCTTTGACATTGGATCTTTCCGTTTATGATGGGGTTGGAGTTGAAAACGGTACCGAAGACGGAAAGGGAAGAGGATTTTTATCTGCAGACCATCTGTGAACCAATTTTTCGGAAATTCTGTTTCGGATATTATAACGCCATTGTGAGCACAGTTAACATGCATTTCTCTGCCCCATGCCTTCCAATCTTCGTCCCAATCTTTGTACCACTCGGGGAATTTATGGGGGAATTGAAATGGAAATAATAAAAAAAGGCTAAAGTTTTTGGCTATAATCAATGCGGGTAATACTATATTTTTTCTAAGAATTGAGTGGGCTAGTAACAAATAAGCCCTTATTCCGTGCGCATACGAAATCCTATCCCACAGTTCTGCTCTTTCTAGTCGCTGCTCCTCCGCCCTTTTTTCTGCTTCGAGCTTCGCCGTGCGCTCCCTTTCTCGCGCCCCGTCTTCCCTTTCTTGTGCCTTATCCTCTCCTTCTTGCGACTCGTCTTCCTCGTAATCCCAAGTTTTCACTTCCGCGCCTTTTCCTATCCAATTCCTAAAGATCCTAAAGAGTGGATTCATAAAGATTGGATTCATAATTTTCAGTATTGGGGAAAAAATTGTGTCTATTCTGTCCACAAAAAGTGGGGAATGCAGATTTGTTTGAAAAAAGAGTTTCCAAGCACCTGTTTTACGTCTTTGAGCGCTTACGGATCCTTTGATTAAATCTCGATTCAAATCCGATTGGTTCGAATAACGTATTTGAATCTCCTCAGTATCCTCATCCTCATCATCATACTCCTCCGCCTTCCCCCGCTTCGTATAATAGTCCTGCCAATCCAAAATGAATACAGTTTTGAAGATTCTTGAAATAATGTCAGACAAGTCTGGGTCTGCTTCCGCCAGGTCCCTTTCGTCCGACTTGTCAACCAATTCGTATGGCCATCGAGGAACCGTTTTCTCAATTTCTTCTAGGTCAAGTCCCTCCTTTGTGTTTTTTTGAATTGTTTGCTCCTTTGGTTCAGTTGTACTTGTACCGAAGAAATATTGCACTTGATTTTCCGAATCCATTTTTCCTTCGTCTGAGAATACTGATTGTGCCCCAAATGTATCTAGTTTTTGTTCAAATTCTTGGTAATCAGGGACAAGGCTACCATGAAACTTGTTTATCCACACTTTTTCGTTGGAATCCCCTGGAGGGGTAATTAAAGAATCATTTTCCTTCTCATTTTCCTTCTCATTTTTCTTTTCCTTCTCATTTTCCTTCTCATTTTTCTTTTCCTTCTCATTTTCCTTCTTAACGCTTGGGGGTAATTGGGGGATTGTTATTGTTCCGCGAAAAGGTCCATTCAAAAAAGGATCGTACCTTTTAGGCAAGGATTCTTGTGCAGTCTCATCATCATCATCATCATTAGCATCATCATTAGCATCATCATTAGCATCATCATTAGCATCATCATTAGCATCATCATTAGCATTAGCATCATCATTCTCATCCTCATTATCATTACATAATCGAGTCCTTTTTTCGAGTACATCCAGATCAAGAGACCCCCTTTCGAGAGCGTCAATTCGATGGAAAAGTTCGTTGCTCAGGCTATTTCTTTTTTGTTCATTGGTATAAATCCAATGATTATCCAATTCATCAGAGGGGAGTTTTTCTGGTGTGTCCAAAAACCCCTTTCTTTCTATCATTTCAAAAAAGGTTGACAAACTTGGCGGATATGTAAAAGAGATTCTTTGTTTTCCATCACTTTGGCCTGTATCAAAAAAATAGTCTGACATTTCAGTTCTTAGAGCCTTTTGAAATCCATCCGTTTTTATATATCGCAATGGTCGATGCCATCGGTTATAGTCAAAAAGAAAAGTCACAAGAGGCATTTCTGCTAAGAAGTCTTTCTTTTCTTTCAGTTTTTCGTCTAGGTTGTTCGAATCTTCTGAAAAAGGGGAAAGGTCTGCCTCGGCGGAGCCTTCTTGCCCCTGTTTGTAAGTTGTGTCTATTTCGACATCTGTTTCGTCCGCACTTTCGCCCCTTTCTCGCGCTGCCAAGGTTTCTTTTTCTTTATCTTCTGAAAAAGGGGAAAGGTCTGCCTCGGCGGAGCCTTCTTGCCCCTGTTTGTAAGTTGTGTCTATTTCGACATCTGTTTCGTCCGCACTTTCGCCCCTTTCTCGCGCTGCCAAGGTTTCTTTTTCTTTATCTTCTGAAAAAGGGGAAAGGTCTGCCTCGGCGGAGCCTTCTTGCCCCTGTTTGTAAGTTGTGTCTATCTCTACATCTGTTTCGTCCACACTTTCGCCCCTTTCTAGCGCTGCTTCTAGCGCTGCCAAGGTTTCTTTTTCTTTTTCTTTCTTTTTCTTATCCTCAAGGCTCTCCATCTTAATAGGTAACGGAAATCTACCTGAATAGTAGACGCAGGAGAGAAATAATAGAATGGTAAAGATTCTCTCCAGAGAATTTCGAAAGTCTGCCGCACCGTACCTATTCAATCTAATAGAAGGATTTTGCCGTATCCAGAATAATACCAACTCAAACCCTTTCATGCACAAAATGTGACCAATGAACCAACCAACAAAACTACTTGTTAAAAACAACAGCTTGTTGTTGCATCGAAACATATAAATACTGATTACTCGGGGTAAGGTCGAACTCGGCAAAACGAAATGGTTGAATAGTGGAAAAATGATATTAGTAAGGAATACATATTGAGTGTATAAATTACGCATTCCATTTCGAGTGGTCGATACCGAATCAAAAAAGTCTTTGCCATTGTCATTATCTTGGCGCCAAAAGAAATAAACCCAAAGATAGAGTAGCCTTAGGATAGTTATTCGATGCGGTGTACCCAATACTAGATGGAGAGGTGCATAATAAATCGATATGAACATGATGAGCTGCCCCATCAGAAAACCAGTTGTTGCGGATACATCCTTCTCGCTTCCTTTTTCCATAACCCGAGCTCGCAGAAGCAAGAGATATGAGGGCCCTATGGTCCCTGCGGTCAAAAATCCATAAAAGAGTCCGGCCACAACGACTGAATTGGTTATCTGCATACAGAAATGAACTAACGTCGTAAGTAACTTCATCATGATAATCCTCTCTTTGGGTGTATTGGTTTTTTACTTTTCCATTATAATTATAATGGAAACCTTTTTACTTTTAGTTTTTACTTTTAGTAGGGAACCTTTTTACTTTTAGTTTTAGTAGGGAACCCTTTTACTTTTAGTAGGGAAATCGAATCTAGAGAATCGAATATCGAAAAAGACAGTCCTGAGAATTTCCTTTCTTCAATCACATAATNNNATCAAAATGAAAGTCATAGAGAAGAAAAGGATTCGACTCTCTCCGTTTCAGAAAGAAAAAAGAAAAACGTTCTTTTTTCTTTCTTTGGAGAATCTTTGCAGAATAAGTAGAATAATCCATTTTTTTTTTCTTTCAAGATGGAAGGAAAATCTATCGGATAGGTGTTTTGAACCCTGATCCACGGCCCTATATTACAGGATCTAAAAGAATCTACCAGTCCCAAGGATCCATAGAATTCATTAGGAATTCGTAATGGATCCAACACCATATAACAGATTGATTCGATCATCTATATAGATAGATATATAACAGAAATATTATGTGATTGAAGAAAGGAAATTCTCAGGACTGTCTTTTTCGATATTCGATTCTCTAGATTCGATTTCCCTACTAAAAGTAAAAAACCAACCCAACCCAAGAGGTCATTGTCATGTTCAAATTGTTTTTCCACGCATTCCAAAGGAAAGTGGCACGTTGTTTGATCGGACTTTTCCCAAGTTTGGTGAAAAGCTTCCGAATCTACAAGGGTCTCTTTCGTTTTATCTTCTCGGTTTAACGAGATCTGGTAACCATGTTTGACATTGACAACATGGCGCGATCTATAGCGTCAATATTCAAGTCCTTAAATGCTCTTATTTGCCTTTTGGGGCTTTTCTTCCCCCCTGTCTCCATGGGTATTTTTGAGCTTTTTTTCGTTCTTATTCGCCCTTTTATTTAGCGAGATACTAAAAAAGGGCGAATCTTTTTGGTTTTATGCCATTTTGGTGGTTGCAACCTTCCTATTGGCATGTTGACAATATTGTATTGGCGAGGTATGATTTTATCATGGATAAATAGATCTGTTTATCCATGATCCAAAACGGAAAGAGGTCTATCTAGTTCTATAAAATAGATAGATACTAACCACAAAAATCTCTTTTGATCTGAGACAGATCCAAAAGAGAAACAAACATTCAATTCCATTAATCACACACAGGATCCATAAAATTCGAAATTATGGAATTCACCGGGTTATGATATTTCAACCTTAATCTCATTAACCATTTTCATTCTCTAGGGAGCTTCGGCTCAAGAGTGAAAAAAAATGACCATGTTGAAAACTCTGTGATCTCTCTTTCTTAGAGGGGCGGTCTTGCGTTGGGGGTTCTTTGGTAGTGTGAATTTCTTTTGGGGTTTTTTCTTCCCGAAAGATTCTTCGAATCCGCCGCGTCCTGCAGCGACGATTGGGGTTCGGGATCTTCCGACCTAAATGGAGGAGGGTGAGATGGAAGAGACTGAAATGAAGGAGGGTGAGATGGAAGAGGGTGAACTCGGGGAGACTGAACTCATGGCGACTCAACTCGAGGAGATAGATCTGGAAATCAAAACTAAGGCTGACCAAGTGTCAGCAAACCAATTCGAATTCATAGAACTATCTACCAAACTATACAAAGGATATACCCTGCTAAACGCACGACTTTCCTCCTTAAAGCGGGCCGAGCGCCCGAGTGATTTAGTGAAAAGAAGGGATGACTAGTTGACAAGCGAGCTCAACCGCCGAAAAAAAAAATTGGAGGAATCGATTTCCGTCTTACTCGAAGAAATTTCTGTCTTAGAAAAAGAGAAGGCCGAGTTACTAGAGAGGGCCCAGAAGGCTGCTGCTATTCCCTCCGCAGGAGCAGTCAAATTCCCGGGGTTAAGTTGAGCCAAAGGTCAATCACCCTGCGGCTCCACAAGGAAGCCCAAGAAAGGCGCGTCTTCAGGTTCAAGAAACCGGCTCACTGCGCCAGGAGAAGGAGAATCCAGCGCTGCGGGGCAGGACTATAGCTCCCCGGCGACCCCGGACGAGCTATAGTGGAACTAAGTATTTAGGGGGAATTCGAAAACCTCTCTTACGATATAGATTCGAATGAGGGTTCGGATAGAAAGGTACCAATCAGTAGGAATTCTTCTTTCTTCGGATATTGTATGTTGTAAAAAAGGTTCCCCTAAAATAAAAAAGAACCTATCCCATTTTTTACCTAGGAATATGCGAGGCAGGCGTATCTCTATTGTATGTTATCAAGGAAGTATCATCTAGGGAATAAATAGAATAAAATAAAAAGAATAATCCGAACAATACATGTCTTGCACATCCAACTCTAAACAATGAGCAACCTCCTCATTTTTGAATGGCGGTTCCAAAGAAACGTACTTCTCTGTCAAAAAAGCGTATTCGTAAAAATATTTGGAAAAGAAAGGGGTATTGGGCAGCGAGAAAAGCATTTTCATTAGCGAAATCTCTTTCTACCGGGAATGCGAAATTTTGTACGACAAAAACAAAAAAAAGAACCAAGTCTTGGAAGAAGAAGAATCTGAATCAATATGACTCCCTGAGTGGTGTAGGTTTTTCTAATTTGTGAGATGGGGGTTGTCATTTTCCTCATCGATTCACTTTTCATAATACACTAACTAAAAGAAAAGTCTTCTTTTTCCTTTAGGAAGGAATTTTTTGGATTATGGATTCCTAATATGTAGTCCAAATAAGGGTCCTATATCCTATATTTGGGCTGTGGAATCCACCAAGATCTATATCTATATATAGATATAGATCTTGAGAGCTTTCTTTTCTTTAGAAATATAGAATCTTTTTTTTTTTTTGAAGTACGCAAAAATTCCGAGAAAGATTGAAACCTTTTAGTTCTATGCCTGGATAGAGGACAGAACTATCTAGTTCCAACTGCTGCATTTCCATTCCAGGTGAAGTGAAACCAATGGAAAGCTCTTTGTGAAAGTGAAACCTAACACCCTACGATCCCACAATACTAATGATTGTGGACCGTTCAATTAGTAATTGAAACGAGTGTTTTTTCATTGATTGTCAGATTCCCTAAAAAAGATGTGATTGAATTGACTCCTTAGAATCTCGACGATTGAATAGGGATGGGCTATTATGTTTTCGAGTAAGCCGCTATGGTGAAATTGGTAGACACGCTGCTCTTAGGAAGCAGTGCTAGAGCATCTCGGTTCGAGTCCGAGTAGCGGCATCTTCGAAAAGAGATACAATAAATCCTATAATGAATGGAATTCCGGATTTCCATTCGAGTCTTGAAGGATCCCCCTTTTCTTTTTTATTTTAGGATTTGTTTATGATAGTCTCGACTTTACAACATATATTCACTCACATTTCTTTTTCGATCGTTTCAATTGTAATTAGTATTTATTTACTAACCTTATTATTAGTCTACGAAACGCTAGGACTCTATAATTCCTCAGAAAAAGGCATGATAGTTACCTTTTTCTGTATAACAGGATTGTTAGTGACTCGTTGGATTTCTTCGGGACATTTCCCCTTAAGTGATTTATATGAATCAGTAATGTTTCTTTCGTGGGGTTTTTCCATTATTCATATGGTTCCACATTTTAGGAACAAAAAAACCCATTTAAGCGCAATAACCGCGCCAAGTACTATTTTGACTCAAGGCTTTGTTACTTCAGGTCTTTTCGCAGAAATGCATCAATCCACAATATTAGTACCTGCTCTCCAATCTCAGTGGTTAATGATGCACGTAAGTATGATGGTATTGAGCTATGCAGCTCTTTTATGCGGATCGTTATTCTCAGTAGCGCTTCTAGTCATTACATTTCGAACACGCATAGATATTTTTGGCAAACAAAATCATTTATTAACAGGGTCATTTGTTTTTGATGAGATCCAATACGCAAATGAAAGAGGCAGTGTTTTACGAAACACTTTTTTTCTTTCATTTCGAAATTATCACATGTATCAGTTGATTCAGCAATTGGATCGTTGGAGTTATCGTGTCATTAGTCTAGGGTTTCTCTTTTTAACCATAGGTATTCTTTCGGGCGCGGTATGGGCTAATGAGGCATGGGGGTCATATTGGAATTGGGATCCCAAGGAAACTTGGGCATTTATTACTTGGACCCTATTTGCAATTTATTTACATATGAGAACAAATCAAAATGTTCAAGGCACGAATTCCGCAATTGTGGCTTCTCTTGGATTTCTTATAATTTGGATATGTTATTTTGGGGTCAATCTATTAGGAATAGGATTCCATAGTTATGGCTCATTCCCATCGAATTGAAGAAGCGACCCAATCTATAGGAACATAGTCTGAAGTTTGTGTGAGTTTTTGAGAACCATTTGAATCCAGTAGTGATTCAAATGGTTCTCAAAAACTCCAAACGTATCTGATTCGAATGGACTTCGTTTTATTTTTCCTTAAGATAAGGAAAAAGAAGACTTCTTTTTTTTCATTGTCCAGCGAATGGTTTTTGAAATCATAGCATTATTTTCTATCTTATTCATGAAAACTATCTTATCTATAAAAGTAATTAGATAGGAGAGCTTCTACCTTGTCAACGGATAGTGAGATAAGGAAATCCGGAAAAAAACCAATCCCTATTACGGGTAGAAAGATACAGATCGAAACAAAAAGTTCTCGTGGTCCAGAATCCAAAAAAGAAGAGTTTGGGGCGGGAAATTGCTTGTATCCATAGAACATCTGGCGTGACATAGATAATGAATAAATAGGAGTTACTATCATTCCAATCCAATTGCCATTCCAAAAGTAATGAGTATTTTTGGCATTAAAAGAGATTTTGGACTGGTAATTCTTCCAAAAAAGACTCCCAATTCGGCAACAAAACCACTCATTCCCGGCAATGCAAGAGAAGCCATCGAGAAGCTACTGAACATTGTAAATAGTTTCGGCATTGGGATAGCTATTCCGCCTATTTCGTCGAGATAAACAAGACGTATTCTATCGTAACTCGTTCCTGCCAAGAAAAAAAAGCGCACCACCAATAAATCCGTGAGAAATGATTTGTAAGATGGCTCTATTTAGTCCTGTATCGGTTATAGAACCAATTCCTAGAATTGTAAAATATGAGATACAGAAGAATACGCTATTCTCTTTTTGAAATTGCGTTGGCCAGGAGATGTTGAAGCTGCATAGATTATTTGAACTGTACCTAGTATCATCAACCAGAGAGAAAATAGAGAATGAGCGTGGGGTAAGAATTCCATATTGATCCGAACCAATCCATACGCTCCCATTTTTAATAAGATTCCGGCTAGAAGCATACACGTACTGTAATGTGCCTCCCCATGGGTATCTGGTAACCATGTATGTAAGGGTATAATCGGTGATTTGACAGCATAAGTAATAAGAAATCCAAAATAGAATAGTATTTCCAATGCCACCGGATACGATTGATTCGCTGAGGTTTCAAAATGTAAGGTTGCTTCGTTGGAACCATAGAAACCCATGCCCAGAACTCCCATTAATAGAAAAACGGAACCCCCCACAGTGTACAAAAGAAACTTTGGAGCTGAGTACAAACGTTTCTTTCCTCCCCACATGGATAGAAGTAGGTAAACAGGAATTCATTCGAACTCCCACATGATAAAAAAAAGTAAAAGATCTCGAGAAGAAAATGATCCTCCGCTGTACATTGCTAACATCAGAAAATGGAACAATCGTGAATCTCGAGTCACTGGCCGAGCCGCTAAAGTCGCTAAAGTAGTGATGAATCCCGTCAGGAAAACGGGTCCGATGGAAATTCCATCGATTCCGAGTCTCCAGTGAAAATCCAAAAAATGGATCCATCGAAAATCCTGTTCGAATTGGATTAAGGGATCATCAAATTGGAAATGATAACAGAATACATAGGTCGTTAGAAGTAGGTCTATTGTGCATATAGAGAGAGTATACCACCGAATCATCTTATTTCCCCTATGAGGAAAAAATAAAATAGAAGAACCTGCGGATATCGGAAACATCACAATTATTGTTAACCAAGGAAAAGAATTCGTGGTAAAGACAAGATACACTTTGACCAAAAAACCCGTGCTCGAAATATTCTTTTTGATCGAGTACGGGTTTTTGTCGGTAAGGAGAAAAAAATGGGTTCAAGTAGAGTTTTCTAGAACGTATCAATAAGCTAGCCCCATGCTTCGCGTTGTCTCATGCCATAAATAAACCCGGACACTCAAGAAATCTGTTGGACAAGCGGATTCACACCTCTTACAACCTACACAGTCTTCTGTTCTTGGGGCAGAAGCAATTTGCTTAGCTTTACATCCGTCCCAAGGTATCATTTCTAATACATCTGTGGGGCAGGCTCGCACACATTGAGTACACCCTATACATGTATCATAAATCTTTACTGAATGTGACATGGTATCTATCCACTTTTTGAACATCATAAAGTTTCGATCTAGTAAAATCATAAAGGAATCCTATATGGTAGACACCAGACGAATCGAGGGTTTACCAGAATCGATTTCGAATCAATCGACTTCTGGATCTGCTCATGAGAGCGGTCCAAGATACTTTGATTTATTACGTTTTAGTAAACATGGGTCTATGGTTGTTTCTATCGTATATACCAATTTGAATTGGTGAATATTCTATTCAGTAGTTAGATGATTCCCGCTATTTATTCAGCAAGTTCGATTGATTGATACGAGTGGATTTTCTGTTACGATGAATTGACGAAACAATCGCAGGTCCAATAGCGGCTTCAGCGCCTGCAATAGCTATCACAAAAATCGCGAAAATGTCTCCTTTTAATTGGCGACTATCAAAGAAATCAGAAAATATTACGAAATTCAAATTAACCGCATTCAGTATAAGCTCAAGACACATAGCTCTAACCATATTTCGACTTGTGATCAATCCATAAATACCGATAGAAAAGAAAAAGGCACTCAAAACAAGTTCATGTTCAAGCATCATTGACCAACCCCTTATCAATCTGGATTTATTTGCTTTCAATAGGAACAAAAACGCCGCCTTAATCCATTTTATTGACTAGAATCTCACAAGTCCAGAACAAAGGAAGGTATTGGTACTAGAATAGATTGAACGAAAACCATTTCCATTTGATACATGAAAAATAGAAAAATGGAATTGAAGGGAAGGAAAACGGGTGTGATAAGAAGGAAGGCTTTTGAGAGGACAGAACTCTTTCATTCGAAGTCGTTCTTTTTATTACTGACGGGCCATAACAATTGCACCTATTAAGGCAACTAAAAGAATGATAGAAATGAGTTCAAAGGGAAGAAAAAAATCGGTTGATAAATGAGTCCCAATTTGTTGACCATTATTTACAAAATCCTGCTCTACAATCTGGTTTGATCTTGTAGTCCAAATAATACCGTACCATGAAGTCTCTGGGACAGTAGTAATTAGTGAAACAAAAAGACTTGTACAAACCAGGGAAGTGATTCCTTCTCCAACGGCCCAAAGACCGAAATCCTTGTCATATTCTGAGTCATTCATGAACATCACAGCGAATACGATTAACACATTTATGGCCCCCACGTAAATAAGGAGCTGTGCAGCAGCTACAAAATGGGAATTCGATGGAATATGGAATAGGGATATACAAACCAGAACCAACCCCAAGGAAAAGGCAGAAAAAATGGGATTGCTAAGTAATACCACTCCCAGACCTCCTAATACCTAATAGAAGAACCGATCCCAAAAATACTAAAAGAAAATCATCTATTGGTCCAGTGAAATCCATTATATGTCAAATAATAGAGAAATAAGTTTAAATGGTTCATGATCTTTTTGACCAGACCGGGAAAAAATAGGTTACTCGACTCTTTTTAGGATATGCTCTGAATGGAATCCAATCCTAGATTGGGGGTTGATATATAAATTATCTAGATAAATAAATAGTAGTAATTTAGAGAGATGTAGATTTCGAAAAAATCATGGATGTATTTGTGCAAGACATGATTCTGAGCAATGAATCGGAAATCCGTTGTTAGTTTTAGTTACTTATTCGCCGAGCAAAATGGAAGATTTGCTCCTTATCGGATTTAGTAATAGTATTGTAATAGTAATTGGAAATTGGAGTAATTGGTAATCGAATCAAGCGGTTTACACATTTTTGATTTGATTTGAGTCGAAGTCATAAAAAATATTCAGTTGACTTTGGTGTATTGGCGAAGTATATGTACACTATTCTTTCTCCATGATCCAAAACCGAAAGAGGCCCATCTAATTCTATAAAATATATTAACCAAAAAAATCTCTTTTGATCTGAGACAGATCGAATCGAAAAGAGAAACAAACATTCAATTCAATCAATCACACACAGGATCCATAAAATTCGAAATTATGGAATTCATTTCATCGGGTTATTCTATTTCAACCTTAATCTCATTAATCATTTGCATTCTCTAACCCAGTCATGTTCACATTCCTAAAAACCTTCCTTCGTTTCTGTATTCGTTTAGTTCGTTTCCGCCCTCAAAGAACCCAAAATATCCACCGGTTCCAAAGGCTGCTGGAACGTGCTTTTAGTCGGTTTCAAAGAAACCTACCTACATGGATGCGTCTTTTGACTGCCCTGTTTAGGCACTACCTGAGGTCGAGAGGCCTCCTTTCGGAAAAAGATTGGTTTTCCTCGCTAGGTAAATTGCTCCAAGAGCTTTTTCTTGGGTTCTTTACAATCGTTGCAATCCTTTGGGGAATCTATCTTTTTTTCCATCTGCTTACCGCCNNNGAGAGAGTCGAATCCTTTTCTTCTCTATGACTTTCATTTTGATTGAATTAAAGAAGCAAGTAAAAAAGATACGTGAATTCGCATTTATATATAGAACTAACCATTTCTTCCATTTAATGCAACTTTTACAAAGCAGCTGTCGTAGCTTGATCTGCTGAAACCGCAGTAGAAGAAGAAAAAGGGGTTCTTTCTTGAGCGGGCATGGTTGACATTCGTGCAAATACATTGTAGTATTATAATGTGCCCAATTTCTTAAGTTGGACATTACTCTCTTTAAGTGGCGAGCTTCAGAGTAGACAAAATGAAAAAGGGAATCCAATCCAATGAAGAACCTGATGACCTTTGTTTCGCAAAAAGTGAAAACAGTGGCCTTGAGTCTGGTGAGTTTTTTATCCAAAAAAGTCACAAAAGAAAGCATTGCAATCTCTGCTGCGGCAGCTTTCGGCACATTAGCGAGTCTCGATTTTGGCCTGACTCGTCTTCCGCGCTGGAGGGTCGGTCGACCACGTATGTCTAGGCAAGCTCGCTTAGCGCGAGTCCTTTCTACCTTAGAATTCAAAAAAACGCTATTGGTAGAAAGAAAGGAGTCTTACGTGAAAAGACTCGATCGGATTGCTCTGTTGTTACACAACATTCAACGAACTAAGGGGCCGATTAGGAATCGGATGCGCGGTTGGTTGGATGAAACGGTAAAAACGCATCAAAGGTTACTCAAATCAAAAGAGATTCCTCGCTTGGACTTCACGATTGCACTGTTAGAAGAGGCAAAAGAGAAGCTTCAAGATGAGGATCAAAACGAAGGTTTGAGTATGATGAGTCGGTTTTGCTGCTTGCATTAGACTTTTTGAAAAAGAAAAAGAGAGAAAGAAAGAATCAGCACGGTTGATTCAACCGTGCTGTAATGTCATATAAATATATACATTATCGAATCAAAATGCATTCGATTTACTATTAGATCTTTTTTGACCCAAATTTGGTCAAAAAAATGATCAAATAGCTAGAATAGTGGAGCCGAAGAAAAGACAATAAGGAAGGCGAAAAAAACAAGAACTTGGGGCTGTAAACTCCAACAAATCAACCAAATGAAAAATTGAATTAACCACCTGACGAACCTAATAAAGCAGGTCAGAAGATGCAAAAAAATATACATTTCTAGAAGGATCTCGAAGACTCCAAAGAACCTAATAAAAAGCTCGAGGAGCAATTTCCCTACTTCGGGCGAGTAAAGCCCTTTTTCGGAAACGAGTCCTAGAGAATAAAGATACCACAGGTATTTCAGAAAGTCGAATAGACTCTGCCATGTCTTTTGTGTGATTTTGATTTTGAACCGAATAAAAAGGCGATTCCCAGTTTTTTACAGAGCTCTAAGAACCGGTGCATATTAGTTCTCTGAATACAGAAACGAACTAGAGTCGTTAGCAAGTTGAACATTCGAATGACCTCTTGGGGTGTGGTTTTTTTACTTTTACAATAGAAACCTTTTTACTTTTAGTTTTAGTATGGAAATAGAATCTAGAGAATCGAATATCGAATAAGACAGTCCTGAGAATTTCCTCGAAATACTTCCACTTCCGTTTCTTCAATCACATAATATTTCTGTTATATATATTATATTATATATTCTTTTATTGTTGTTTGTAATGGCGGGCATTCACTATTCAGGGTTCAACTAGCATACCCCGGTGAATTCCATAATATATAGATTCGAT